TCAGAGCACCGCCCTGTCAAGGCGGAAGCTGCGGGTTCGAGCCCCGTCAGTCCCGACGAATCCAAATCCAATAAAAAACTATATCAATTCATCTCTCTATTTTTTGTGAAAAGAAGTCCAAATAACATAATTTCATTCCCAACAGCGATCCCTCTTCTTTTTTTCTTTTTCGTTTCACATTTATCATCAACCAAATGGGGGAATTTCCATTTCTTCGACTAGTACCGATTCGATTGATGGGAGAGAGGCATATGTGGATTAGTACAATTATTATATTATTAGCATCAGATTCAGGATTCCACGGGATACCGTACTGGGTCTGGCTTTTTCAATTACTCCCGATCTGTGAAATATGAAATAGAGTAGAGTATTGTATGTTTCCCGGGAGTCCATACATAAATGGAATTTGTACAATATAAAATAAATTGAACATAGTTACTGTGTATAGAATAGTATAGAATACTTTTTTTTTAAGATTAAAATAAAAGTATATCCTTTTCGGGCCCTATTTTGTGTAACCTCAATTTCAAATTTTACTAATTTGAAATAATCTATCTCATTCAAATTTCGCATTGAGCTTTTGATATATGCGTCCCATTACTAATCCAATGAAAGAGGATATTCAAAAAATAAAGATCAAACAAGGATCACTTTTTTATTAGCGAGGTAATGCATTTTTTTTTTTTTTTTTTTTATTATATTTTATAAGGGTTTTTCCTTGAAAGAACAAACTTTTTAAATTTATATATAAATATATAAAAAAATAGTTAATTTGATGGAATATTCGATTTTTTTATACCGGAATTTGTACTCGTCTTTATCATACTTCTTTTGTTTTCCAAGAAGATTGGATCATTAAAAAAAGGAGTTTATAACTTAGCTCCTTCCTTTTTTTTCATTGAGCTTCTATTGTTTGTTGGGGTTTGTTTAGAACCAATGGTAAGTGGAAAGGCGGTTAGATGATACTTCATCAGATGATTGTACAAAGAGGGCGGTAGGTTATAGAAAAGAAAGAATGGAAAAGAATGATAAATAAATAAAGGAATTATTGATTGTATCGGGAATCAAATTTTGAGTTCAGTATGGATAAAAGATTGTCCTATGTTATACTATTCAATTCTTGACGATGAATCGATTTGATAGCTCCGATATTGTTATTCATGATATTGATCCGATTCGATATCATCGAGATGTAATGCATCCCATTGAATTTCCAGGCGAAAGATTTATTATCTCTATGGGATTAACTCCCGAGTTATTGCGAATTAAAGAAAAATTAAACAATGAGATTATGGAAGTAAATATTCTCGCATTTATTGCTACTGCACTGTTTATTCTAGTTCCTACTGCTTTTTTACTTATAATATACGTAAAAACAGTCAGCCAAGGTGATTAATTTGAATTAAACTTGATTTTTTATTTCTTATCAATAATTGCAGAGAAGAAAAGGATAAAAATTTCGCGTCTTAACTGAAATGGGCAGACTAGAATCAGTCGTATTCTATGAGATACGATAGTATGGTAGAAAGATTCAGATATTTCTTTCTACCATACTATCTAGTATTGTTATTGTAGTGTATAAAGTTGTATTGTAATGCGGGTTAATTTAATATAGATTAATATAGATCAATCTACAATAGTATCATCATATTCCTTTTCTATATATATAGAAATCGATTTAATTACGTATATATAATATATATAGTGATAATGTATATTATATAGTATCCCAATTCTATTTCTTTGCTTTATCTATTTGTATTTAATTTGTGTTGATTTCAATTAAATTAATTTGAAATAATCGAAAGCGACTTTTACGATTAGAATTCCTAGATTTCTGATTATTTTCAATATGAATCCCGATCGAAGAAGTCATTGATTGAGGAGTTGACAAATGATCCATGGGAACTTCTTCGGATTTCGAAAAGGATTAGTAAAACCCGTCGACTTTTAACGTTTGAACCATGATATGAAATGGGTTCAATAAAACAAGCAAAACATAAATAAAATTTCTAAAATAGTAAAACTAAAACAAGCGGCGCAATATGTGACTCGCCCAAGACAATATTTTAGGATGTGCAGTATCTCGTTGGACAACTACTATGTTGTTTCCCAATGTGTATCCACGTAATGGAATAACCGAATTGTTTTCTCTTTGATCTTTGAACAGTAAAGAGGTAAACAAAATAAAAAAAAGTTCCGTTCTTCCTCATGGTCCATATCTAACTTTGGTAAGAGTCAGTTCATCGAAATAGAAAATTTATGAAGAATTCAGTTGGAATAAATTTCCTACCATTTGTATTCCTTTTACTTTTTTTACTTTCAAAATACGAACACGGAAATAATTGAAATATTTCTTTGATTGAAAGAGTATTCTTCATATATATTTATTATTCATAGAATACATTACTCAACTAAAATCCAAGAGAATTTCGAAATGAAGATATTTTTCATTTCTATTTCAATTTAAAAATAAAATTTTAAATTGAAATAGTGAAAT